CTGATAACCGGGGAAATACCGATCCTAATAATAAGGATACTAATAATTCTAATAAAAGAGACGAAGTAGCTTTGATACGATATTCGCAACAATCTGATTTTCGTCGAGACATAATCAAAGGTTCAATGCGAGCCCAAAGATGTAAAACAGTTATTTGGGAACTTTTTCAAGCAAATGCACATTCTCCGCTTTTTTTGGACAGAATAGACAAATCACACCCTTTTTTTTTTGATATCTCCGAACTGATAAAACTCATTTTTAGAAATTGTATAGGAAAGGGAGCAGAATTCAAAATTTCAGATTATACAGAAGAAGAAATAAAAGAAAGGGAAAAAAAGGAAAAGGACAAAAAAGAAGAGAACAAAAGAAAAGAGAAAGCGCGGATAGAAGTAGCAGAAGCCTGGGATACCATTCCATTTGCTCAAGTAATAAGAGGTTCCATGTTAATAACTCAATCGATTCTTAGAAAATATATTATATTACCGTCATTGATAATAGCTAAAAATATTGGCCGTATGCTATTATTACAATTTCCTGAGTGGTCTGAGGATTTAAATGAATGGAATAAAGAAATGCATGTTAAATGCACCTATAATGGTGTTCAATTATCAGAAACAGAATTTCCGAAAAATTGGTTAATAGACGGTATTCAAATAAAGATGCTATTTCCTTTCTGTCTGAAACCCTGGCACAGATCTAAGCCACGGTCCTCTCATATAGATCGAATCAAAAAGAAAGGACAAAAAGATGATTTTTTTTTTTTAACGGTTTGGGGAATGGAAGCTGAACTTCCTTTTGGTTCTCCCCAAAAACGGCCTTCCTTTTTTGAACCCATTTTTAAGAAACTCGAAAAAAAAATTGGAAAATTGAAAAAAAAGTATTTTATATTTCTAAAAGTTTTAAAAGAAAGAACAAAATTTCTAAATATCTCAAAAAAAACAAAAAAATGGATTATCAAGGGCATTCCGTTTTTAAAAAAAATAAAAAAAGAACTCTCAAAAGTAAATCCAATTCTATTATTTAGATTGAGAGAAATATATAAATCAAGCGAAACTAAAAAAAAAAAAGAAAAAGATTCTATAACCCGCAATCATATAATTCATAAATCCTTTAGTCGAATTCAATCTACATATTGGACAAATTTTTTACTGACAGAAAAAAAAATGAAAGATCTGACTGATAGAACAAGCACAATCAGAAATCAAATAAAAAGAATTACAAAAAATAAAAAAAAAGTGACTCCAGAAATAAATGATAGTCCTAATAAAACAAGTTATAATGCTAAAAGATTCGAATCACCAAATTGGCAAATATTAAAAAGAAGAAATACTCGATTAATCCATAAATTACATTATTTTATAAAATTTTTCACTGAAAGGATATACGCAGATATCCTTCTATCTATTATTAATATTCCCAGAATTAATATACAACTTTTTGTTGAATCAACAAAAAAAATGATTGATAAATCCATTTACAATAATAAAAAAAATAAAAAAAGAATTAATAAAACAAATCAAAATAAAATTCATTTTATTTCGACTATAAAAAAGTCACTTTATAATATTAGTAATAAGAATTCACAGAATTTTTTTGACTTATCCTCCTTGTCACAAGCATATGTATTTTACAAAATATCACAAACACAAGTTCTTAACTTGTATAAGTTAAGATCTATTCTTCAATATCACGGAACGTCTTTTTTTCTTAAGACTTCAATAAAAAATGATTTTGGAAAACAAGGAATAATTCATTATGAATTAAGACATAAGAAACTTCGGAATTCTGGAATAAATCAATGGAAAAACTGGTTAAGAGGTCATTATCAATACCATTTATCTCAGATTAGATGGTCTAGATTAATAGCAGCAAAATGGAAAAATAGAATCAATAAATGTCGTACAATTCAAAATCAAGATTTAAACAAAGAGAATTCATATGAAAAAGACCTATTAATTCATTACAAAAAACAAAACGATTACGAAGTATATTCATTACCAAATCAAAATGAGAATTTTCAAAAATACTATAGATATAATCTTTTATCTTATAGATCTATTAATTATGAAAATAAGAGGGACCCATATATTTATGGATCACCATTCCAAGTAAATAAGAATCGAGAGAGTTTTTATAATTACAACACACATAAACATAAGGGCAAATTTTTTGATATACTAGGGGATATCCCTATCAAAAATTATTTAGGAAAAAGTGATATTATGTATATGGAAAAAAATCTGGATCGAAAATATTTTGATTGGAAAATTCTCCATTTTTGTCTTAAAAAGAAAATCGATATTGAGGCCTGGATCAAGATCGATACCAACAAGAATAAAAATACTAAAACCGGGACTAATAATTATCAAATAATTGATAAAATTGATAAAAAAGATCTTTTTTATCTTACGATTCCTCAGGATCAAGAAATCAATTCACCCAATCAAAAAAAAATATTTTTTGATTGGATGGGAATGAATGAAGAAATACTAAGTCGTCC